GCTAGCGTAGCTTAATGAAAGCATAACACTGAAGATGTTAAGATGGGCCCTAAAAAGTCCCGAAAGCACAAAGGTTTAGTCCTGACTTTACTATCAGCCCTAGCCTAATTTACACATGCAAGTATCCGCCCCCCTGTGAGAATGCCCACAGTTCCCCTCTCGGGAACAAGGAGCTGGTATCAGGCTCACCTTTCCTTCAAGCCCACGACACCTTGCTTAGCCACACCCTCAAGGGAATTCAGCAGTGATAGACATTAAGCCATAAGTGAAAACTTGACTTAGCCAAGGCTAACAGGGCCGGTAAAACTCGTGCCAGCCACCGCGGTTATACGAGGGACCCAAGTTGATAGACAGCGGCGTAAAGAGTGGTTAAGGACAACCAAAAACTAAAGCCGAACGCTCTCAAAGCTGTTATACGCACTACGAAAGTATGAAGCTCGACCACGAAAGTGGCTTTACTCCCCCTGAACCCACGAAAGCTGGGGAACAAACTGGGATTAGATACCCCACTATGCCCAGCCCTAAACATTGAACAAACACCACAACTAACTTCCGCCCGGGAATTACGAACATAAGTTTAAAACCCAAAGGACTTGGCGGTGCTTAACATCCACCTAGAGGAGCCTGTCCTATAACCGATAACCCCCGTTTAACCTCACCCTTTCTTGTTTAAACCGCCTATATACCACCGTCGTCAGCTTACCCTGTGAAGGCCTAGTAGTGAGCAGGCTCGGCATAGCCCCAAACGTCAGGTCGAGGTGTAGTGTATGAGAGGGAAAGAGATGGGCTACATTCGCTAACAACAGCGAACACGAATAATGCACTGAAACAACGCAATTGAAGGAGGATTTAGCAGTAAGCAGGAAACAGAGTGTTCAGCTGAAACCGGCTCTTGAGCGCGCACACACCGCCCGTCACCCTCCCCAAGTCTACAAACTCAACATAACTAAACCCCTATAACTGCATAGGGGAGGAAAGTCGTAACATGGTAAGTGCACCGGAAGGTGTACTTGGTAGAATCAGAGTATGGCTAAGACAGAAAAGCATCTCCCTTACACTGAGAAGTCATCCGTGCAAATCGGATTACCCTGAAGCCCATTAGCTAGCCCCATCACTTTACAAAAACAACAAATCAAAATAAATAAACCCAAAGACCCAAACAAGTCTAACCAAACCATTTTTCCTCCCTAGTATAGGCGATAGAAAAGGACTTAAGGGAGCTATAGAAAAAGTACCGCAAGGGAAAGCTGAAAGAGTGATGAAACAGCCCAGTAAAGCCTAAAAAAGCAGAGATCAAAACTCGTACCTTTTGCATCATGATTTAGCCAGAACATCCAAGCAAAGAGCACTTTAGTTTGATGCCCCGAAACTAGTGTGAGCTACTTCAAGACAGCCTGTTTACAGGGCAAACCCGTCTCTGTGGCAAAAGAGTGGGAAGAGCTTCAAGTAGCGGTGACAGACCTACCGAACCTAGTTATAGCTGGTTGCCTAAGAACTGGATAGAAGTTCAGCCTCCCGGCTTCTCCACTCATCTCCGTTATACGCTATCCCCTCCCGACACTCAGAGAAGCCGTGAGAGTTAGTCAAAGGGGGTACAGCCCCTTTGAATCAAGATACAACTTTTCCAGGAGGGTAAAGATCATATTAAACCAAGGCAGAATGTTTAGGTGGGCCTAAAAGCAGCCATCCTTAAAGAAAGCGTTAAAGCTCGAACATAACTCCCTCCCCCAATACTGATAACCAAATCTCAACCCCCTAGTCTTATTAGGCCTTCCTATGCCCACATAGGAGTGATAATGCTAAAATGAGTAATAAGAGAGTACCCAACCCCTCTCTCCCCGCACACGTGTAAATCGGAACGGACCCCCCACCGAAACTTAAACGGCCCCAAACAAAGAGGGTACTGAATAACAATATAACCCACTAGAAAATCATTCATTCTAACACCGTTAACCCTACACTGGCGTGCCCCTCGGGAAAGACTAAAAGAAAAAGAAGGAACTCGGCAAACACATGAAGCCTCGCCTGTTTACCAAAAACATCGCCTCTTGTAAACCTAAAAATAAGAGGTCCTGCCTGCCCAATGACACACTGTTCAACGGCCGCGGTATTTTGACCGTGCGAAGGTAGCGTAATCACTTGTCTTTTAAATGAAGACCTGTATGAATGGCAAGACGAGGGCTTAACTGTCTCCTTTTTCAAGTCAATGAAATTGATCTCCCCGTGCAGAAGCGGGGATCCCCCCATAAGACGAGAAGACCCTATGGAGCTTTAGATGATGAAACAGACCACGTCAAAGCAACCCTAAATAAGGGACTGAACTAACTGGCCACTGTTTTTATGTCTTCGGTTGGGGCGACCATGGGGAAGTAAAAAACCTCCACGTGGAATAGGAGCATTCAACCCTTTTTCTCTAACCCTCCTCCCAGAATTAAGAGCTACAGCTCTAACTAACAGAATTTCTGACCAAAAATGATCCGGCAGTGCCGATCAACGAATCAAGTTACCCTAGGGATAACAGCGCAATCCCCTTTTAGAGCCCATATCGACAAGGGGGTTTACGACCTCGATGTTGGATCAGGACATCCTAATGGTGCAGCCGCTATTAAGGGTTCGTTTGTTCAACGATTAAAGTCCTACGTGATCTGAGTTCAGACCGGAGTAATCCAGGTCAGTTTCTATCTATGTTATGATCTTTTCTAGTACGAAAGGACCGAAAAGAAGAGGCCCATGCTCCAAGCACGCCTCACCCTCACCTAAAGAAAGCATCTAAACTAGGCAAAAGGGCATGCCCTCGTGCCTAAGAAAATGGCATATTGAGGTGGCAGAGCCCGGTTACTGCAAAAGACCTAAGCCCTTTCTACGGAGGTTCAAGTCCTCCCCTTAATTCATGACCTCTGCCCTCATAACACATATTATAAATCCCCTAGCCTTTATCGTGCCCGTTCTCTTGGCCGTAGCCTTCCTCACCCTCATCGAACGAAAAGTCCTAGGCTATATACAACTACGAAAAGGACCAAACATCGTAGGACCTTACGGCCTCCTTCAGCCTATTGCTGACGGAGTAAAACTATTTATCAAAGAACCCATCCGTCCCTCAACCGCATCCCCAGTCCTATTCTTATTAACCCCAACAATAGCCCTAACCATTGCTCTTACTCTATGAGCCCCTATACCCATCCCATACCCAGTCACGGACCTAAACTTAGGAATCCTTTTTATTCTAGCACTATCAAGCCTAGCAGTCTACTCAATTCTAGGCTCAGGATGAGCATCAAATTCAAAATATGCCCTTATCGGAGCACTCCGAGCCGTGGCCCAAACCATCTCCTACGAAGTAAGTCTCGGCCTCATCCTCCTAAACGCTATTATCTTCACCGGGGGTTTTACCCTCCAAACCTTCAACACTGCTCAAGAAAGTGTCTGATTAATTCTGCCTGCCTGACCCCTAGCTGCAATATGATACATCTCCACCCTAGCTGAGACCAATCGTGCCCCCTTCGACCTAACCGAGGGCGAATCTGAACTAGTCTCAGGCTTTAACGTAGAGTACGCAGGAGGGCCCTTTGCCTTATTCTTCCTAGCAGAATATTCCAACATCCTATTAATAAACACACTCTCTGCAACACTATTCCTAGGCGCATCCCACATCCCCACAATCCCTGAACTCACTGCCATAAACCTCATAACTAAAGCAGCATTCCTGTCCATCCTCTTCCTCTGAGTTCGAGCCTCCTACCCCCGATTCCGCTACGATCAACTAATACACCTAGTCTGAAAAAACTTCCTCCCAATTACACTAGCCCTGGTAATCTGACACCTTGCACTTCCAATTGCTTTCGCCGGATTACCCCCACAACTCTAACACCGGAGCTGTGCCTGAAATAAAGGACCACTTTGATAGAGTGAATAATGAGGGTTAAAGTCCCTCCAACTCCTTAGAAAGAAGGGGTTCGAACCCTACCCGAAGAGATCAAAACTCTTAGTGCTTCCACTACACCACTTCCTAGTAAAGTCAGCTAAATTAAGCTCTTGGGCCCATACCCCAAGTATGTAGGTTAAAATCCTTCCTTTACCAATGAACCCTACCATCCTGCCCATCTTACTACTTGGTCTAGTATTAGGCACCACAATCACATTTATAAGCTCACACTGACTAGTAGCATGAATAGGCCTAGAAATTAATACCCTAGCCATTATTCCACTCATAGCCCAACACCACCACCCCCGAGCAGTAGAAGCCACCACTAAATATTTCCTTACTCAAGCCACTGCGGCCGCCATATTACTTTTTGCTAGCCTTACAAACGCTTGACTAACAGGACAATGAGATATTCAACAAATAACCCACCCCCTTCCTACCACTATGATTACCCTCGCTCTAGCACTAAAAATTGGCCTAGCTCCTATACACTCATGACTCCCAGAAGTCCTACAAGGGTTAGACCTCATAACAGGACTCATCCTCTCTACCTGGCAAAAACTTGCCCCATTTGCCCTCCTACTACAAATTCAACAAACCACTGCCCCCACACTCATCATGTTAGGACTCGCATCCACCCTTATTGGTGGCTGAGGCGGCTTAAACCAAACACAACTACGAAAAATCCTCGCCTACTCTTCAATTGCCCACCTCGGCTGAATGATCCTAGTCCTCCAATTTTCACCCGCACTTACCCTATTAACACTCCTCGTATACCTAATCATAACAACTTCAACATTCCTCGCATTCAAACTCAACAAAGTAACAAATATTAACTCACTAGCAACCTCTTGAACTAAAGCCCCCGTCATTGCATCCCTCACCCCACTTATTCTCCTTTCATTAGGAGGTCTCCCTCCTTTAACAGGTTTTATGCCAAAATGACTAATCCTTCAAGAACTAACTAAACAAGATCTCGGTACATTGGCCACATTAACTGCACTAACTGCTCTACTCAGCTTGTATTTCTACCTCCGCCTATCATACGCAATGACCCTAACCGTCTCCCCAAGTAACCTAACCGGGACCACCTCCTGACGATTCTACCCCTCCCAACCCACTATACCCTTAGCCATTGCAACCATAGCATCAATAACCCTTCTCCCCCTAACCCCCGCAACAGTTGCCCTCCTAACCCCCTAAGAGACTTAGGATAGTACCCAGACCAAGAGCCTTCAAAGCCCTAAGCGGGAGTGAGAATCTCCCAGTCCCTGATAAGACTTGCGGGACACTACCCCACATCTCCTGCATGCAAAACAGACACTTTAATTAAGCTAAAGCCTTACTAGATAGGCAGGCCTCGATCCTACAAACTCTTAGTTAACAGCTAAGCGCTCAAACCAGCGAGCATCCATCTACCTTTCCCCCGCCTAAATAGACAACTAGTAGGCGGGGGAAAGCCCCGGCAGACGACTAACCTGCTTCTTTAGATTTGCAATCTAATATGAAAACACCTCAGGGCTTAGTAAGAAGAGGATTTGAACCTCTGTACATGGGGCTACAATCCACCGCTTAAGCACTCAGCCATCTTACCTGTGGCCATCACGCGTTGATTTTTCTCGACCAATCACAAAGACATCGGCACCCTCTATTTAGTATTCGGTGCTTGAGCTGGAATAGTAGGAACGGCATTAAGCCTTCTCATTCGAGCAGAACTTAGCCAACCTGGCGCTCTCCTGGGAGACGACCAGATTTACAATGTAATTGTTACGGCCCACGCCTTTGTAATGATTTTCTTCATAGTCATGCCTATCATAATTGGAGGCTTTGGGAACTGACTTATTCCGCTAATGATCGGCGCTCCTGATATGGCATTCCCTCGAATAAACAACATAAGCTTCTGACTTCTACCGCCTTCCTTTCTATTGCTTCTTGCCTCATCAGGGGTCGAAGCAGGTGCCGGCACTGGCTGAACAGTCTACCCCCCTCTAGCCGGCAACCTAGCCCATGCAGGAGCATCTGTCGATCTAACCATCTTCTCTCTCCACTTGGCTGGGGTTTCTTCAATTCTTGGTGCAATCAACTTCATTACAACCATCATTAATATGAAACCAACAGTTGTTACTATGTACCAAATCCCCCTATTTGTTTGAGCTGTCCTCATCACGGCTGTCCTTCTCCTCCTCTCACTACCAGTCTTAGCTGCTGGCATTACCATGCTTCTTACAGACCGAAACTTAAATACTGCTTTCTTCGACCCAGCAGGGGGAGGAGACCCCATTCTTTACCAACACCTATTCTGATTCTTCGGCCACCCAGAAGTCTACATTCTCATCCTTCCGGGCTTTGGAATAATTTCACATATTGTTGCCTACTACTCCGGTAAAAAAGAACCTTTCGGTTACATGGGTATGGTGTGAGCTATGATGGCCATTGGCCTACTAGGGTTTATTGTCTGAGCCCACCACATGTTCACCGTCGGAATGGACGTAGACACACGTGCTTACTTCACCTCTGCCACAATAATTATCGCAATTCCAACAGGTGTGAAAGTCTTTAGCTGACTCGCAACCCTTCATGGCGGATCCATCAAATGAGAAACCCCAATACTCTGAGCCCTAGGCTTTATTTTCCTCTTTACAGTAGGCGGCTTAACAGGAATTGTTCTAGCCAACTCCTCCCTAGACATCGTTCTTCACGACACATACTACGTAGTAGCCCACTTCCACTACGTCCTATCAATGGGGGCCGTATTCGCCATCGTTGGTGGCTTCGTCCACTGATTCCCGCTATTTACAGGCTACGTCCTTCACAGCACATGAACAAAAATCCACTTCGGAGTTATATTCGTAGGGGTAAACCTTACCTTCTTCCCCCAACACTTCCTTGGACTAGCCGGAATACCTCGACGGTACTCAGACTACCCAGACGCCTACACCCTCTGAAACTCAATTTCTTCTATTGGATCTCTAATCTCCCTTGTAGCAGTAATTATGTTCCTGTTCATTATTTGAGAAGCATTCATTGCTAAACGTGAAGTTCTATCAGTAGAAATGACCTCTACAAATGTAGAATGACTTCATGGCTGCCCTCCACCTTATCACACATTCGAACAACCTGCATTCGTCCAAACTCGCCTGTACTAACGAGAAAGGGAGGAGTTGAACCCCCATAAATTGGTTTCAAGCCAACCACATAACCGCTCTGTCACTTTCTTCATGCGATACTAGTAAAAACACATTACACTACCTTGTCAGGGCAGAATTGTGGGTTAAAGCCCCACGTATCATAAACTTATAATGGCCCATCCCACACAACTAGGTTTTCAAGATGCAGCTTCACCGCTAATAGAAGAACTCCTTCATTTCCATGACCACGCCCTAATAATTGTCTTCCTAATTAGCACAATAGTTCTATACATTATTGTGGCTATAGTAACTGCCAAGCTAACTGACAAACTTATCCTAGACTCTCAAGAAATTGAAATTATCTGAACCCTCCTGCCCGCAATTATCCTAATCCTAATTGCTCTTCCCTCCCTCCGAATCCTCTACCTAATGGATGAAATCAATGACCCACATTTAACAATTAAAGCTATGGGTCATCAGTGATACTGAAGCTACGAATACACAGACTATGAAGACCTAGGATTTGACTCCTATATGGTACCAACACAAGACCTAACCCCTGGTCAATTCCGCCTTCTAGAAGCAGACCATCGAATGGTCATTCCAGTTGAATCTCCAGTTCGTGTCCTTATCTCAGCTGAAGACGTCCTGCACTCCTGAGCAGTTCCCTCTCTAGGTGTTAAAGTAGACGCCGTACCTGGCCGACTAAACCAAACAACTTTCATTGTTAACCGACCTGGAGTTTTCTATGGACAATGCTCAGAAATCTGCGGAGCCAACCATAGCTTTATACCCATCGTGATTGAAGCCGTTCCTCTAGAGCACTTTGAAAACTGAACATCACTAATAATTGAAGACGCCTCGCTAAGAAGCTAAGTAGGCCACAGCGTTAGCCTTTTAAGCTAAAGATTGGTGACTGCCAACCACCCTTAGTGATATGCCCCAGCTGAATCCAGCACCTTGATTTACTATTCTAATCTTCTCCTGACTTATTTTCTTAACAGTCCTTCCCCCAAAAATCATGGCTCACTCTTACCCAAATGTACTCACCCATCAAAACACAAAAAAAACTAAAACCGAAGCCTGACCCTGACCGTGACACTAAGCTTCTTTGACCAATTTATAAGCCCAACATATCTTGGCATCCCCCTAATAGCACTAGCCCTCACACTACCATGAGTCTTATTCCCCACCCCCTCTGCCCGATGATTAAACAATCGAGTACTAACCCTTCAAGGCTGATTTATTAATCGATTTACTTATCAACTTCTCCTCCCCCTGAACCCCGGAGGCCATAAATGAGCAACGCTCCTCGCCTCACTAATAGTTTTCCTCCTTTCACTGAATATGCTCGGCCTCTTACCCTATACCTTTACCCCAACCACCCAACTGTCCCTAAATATAGGACTTGCAGTCCCTCTCTGACTGGCAACAGTAATTATTGGGATACGAAACCAACCAACCCATGCCCTAGGTCACCTTCTACCAGAAGGAACTCCTACCCTTCTGATCCCCGTACTAATCATTATCGAGACAATCAGCCTCTTTATTCGCCCACTAGCTCTAGGGGTACGACTAACAGCTAACCTTACAGCCGGACATCTCCTTATTCAACTCATCGCCACAGCCGCCTTCGTCCTCCTCCCACTCATACCAACCGTGGCCGTCCTAACAGCTATTCTACTACTCCTTCTTACCCTACTAGAAGTGGCCGTAGCAATGATTCAAGCTTATGTATTCGTACTCCTCTTAAGCCTCTACCTACAAGAAAACGTCTAATGGCACATCACTCACACCCCTACCACATAGTCGACCCCAGCCCATGACCCTTAACAGGCGCTATCGGCGCCCTACTAATAACATCAGGCCTTGCAATTTGATTCCACTACCACTCTACCCCCCTAATAGTGGTTGGCCTGGCCGTCCTTATTCTAACAATATGCCAATGATGGCGAGACGTAATTCGTGAAGGGACATTCCAAGGACACCACACACTAGCTGTTCAAAAAGGCCTTCGATATGGAATGATTCTCTTCATTATTTCAGAAGTATTTTTCTTCCTCGGCTTCTTCTGAGCCTTCTACCACTCAAGTCTAGCACCAACCCCTGAACTAGGAGGCTGCTGACCCCCCGCAGGCATCACCCCCCTCGACCCCTTTGAAGTCCCACTTCTAAATACAGCTGTTCTACTTGCCTCAGGAGTAACAGTAACCTGAGCCCACCACAGTATCATAGAAACAAAGCGAAAAGAAGCCATTCAATCTCTAGCACTCACAATTCTCCTCGGTGCCTACTTCACCTACCTCCAAGCCACAGAGTATCAAGAAGCTTCCTTTACAATTGCAGATGGCGTCTACGGCTCTACCTTCTTCCTCGCCACAGGCTTCCACGGGCTCCATGTCCTTATTGGCTCCACATTCCTGGCTGTCTGCCTTCTCCGCCAAATTCAGTATCACTTCACATCCACCCACCATTTTGGATTCGAGGCAGCTGCTTGATACTGACACTTCGTAGACGTAGTCTGACTATTCTTGTACATCTCTATTTACTGATGAGGATCTTAATCTTTCTAGTATCAAAGCGAGTATTAGTGACTTCCAATCACCAGGTCTTGGTTAAAGTCCAAGGAAAGATAATGTACTTAATTTTAACAGTTATTGCTATTACTGCCCTGCTCTCCACAATCTTAATTACTGTCTCATTCTGACTTCCCCTTTTAACCCCAGATCACGACAAGCTCTCCCCATATGAGTGCGGCTTCGATCCCCTCGGAACAGCACGATTACCCTTCTCCCTCCGATTTTTCCTCGTCGCCATTCTTTTCCTCCTCTTCGACCTTGAAATCGCACTTCTCCTCCCACTTCCATGAGGCGATCAACTAGTCTCACCTCTCCTCACATTTTTCTGAGCAACTGCCGTCCTGGTTCTCCTTATCTTAGGCCTCATCTATGAATGAACACAAGGAGGACTAGAGTGAGCCGAATAGGTAATTAGTCTAAGAAAAACATTTGATTTCGGCTCAAAAGCTTGTGGTTTAAGTCCGCAATTGCCTAATGACCCCCACACACTTTGCTTTCTCATCAGCCTTCCTCCTAGGCCTGACAGGACTGGCATTCAACCGATTTCATCTTCTCTCCGCCCTTCTCTGCCTAGAGGGTATAATATTATCCCTATTTGTTGCCCTCTCCCTATGAACCCTGCAACTAGATACCACTAACTTCTCAGCCTCTCCCATGCTTTTACTAGCATTTTCAGCTTGTGAAGCAAGCGCAGGTCTTGCCCTACTAGTAGCTACCGCCCGCACCCACGGTACTGATCGCCTACAAAGCTTAAACCTCCTAAAATGCTAAAAATCCTTATCCCTACCCTTATGCTTGTCCCAACCGCCTGAATGTCCTCCCCCAAGTGACTCTGGCCCACGGCCCTTACCCAAAGCTTTATTATTGCACTACTTAGTCTCTCCTGACTAAAAAACCTATCAGAAACAGGCTGATCCTCTCTAGGCCCTTACATAGCCACAGACCCTCTCTCAACACCTCTCTTAGTCCTAACCTGCTGACTTCTCCCCCTCATAATTCTCGCAAGCCAAAACCACATAACCCCCGAACCCATCAACCGACAACGAATATACATTACACTCCTAACTTCCCTCCAATTCTTCCTAATCTTGGCCTTTAGTGCTACAGAAATTATTATGTTCTACGTCATATTTGAAGCAACCCTCATTCCAACCCTCATCATTATTACCCGATGAGGTAATCAAACAGAACGCCTCAATGCAGGAACCTATTTCTTATTCTATACCCTAGCAGGCTCTCTTCCCCTCCTAGTCGCTCTCCTCCTCCTTCAAAATAGCACCGGGACTCTTTCCCTCATTACCCTTCAATACACAAATGCCATTCAACTCTCGTCCTACGCAGACAAGCTATGATGAGCAGGTTGCCTACTAGCATTCCTAGTAAAAATACCCCTATATGGCGTTCACCTCTGACTCCCTAAAGCACATGTTGAGGCCCCCATTGCAGGCTCTATAGTTCTTGCCGCCGTCCTCCTAAAATTAGGCGGATATGGCATAATACGAATAATAATTGCCCTAGAAGCCCTCACCAAAGAACTAAGCTACCCATTTATCATTCTAGCACTCTGAGGAGTTATCATAACAGGCTCAATTTGCTTACGACAAACAGACCTAAAATCCCTCATCGCCTACTCATCCGTAAGCCATATAGGACTCGTCGCAGGTGGAATCCTCATTCAAACACCCTGAGGATTTACCGGAGCACTTATTCTAATAATCGCTCACGGACTAACATCCTCCGCTCTGTTCTGCCTCGCAAATACCAACTACGAACGCACCCACAGCCGGACTATAATCTTAGCACGAGGCCTTCAAATAGTCCTCCCCTTAGCAGCCACATGATGATTCATCGCTAGCCTTGCTAATCTGGCCCTTCCCCCACTACCAAACCTAATAGGAGAGTTAATAATCATTACCTCCCTATTCAACTGATCCTGATGAACTCTGGCCCTAACAGGGGCCGGAACCCTCATCACCGCGGGCTATTCTCTCTACATATTCCTAATAACCCAACGAGGCCCTCTCCCAATACACATCATTGCCCTAGACCCCTCCCACTCTCGAGAACACCTTCTAATTATTCTCCACCTCCTTCCCCTGATTCTGCTTATTCTTAAGCCCGAACTAATTTGAGGATGAACAGCCTGTAGATATAGTTTAACAAAAACGTTAGATTGTGATTCTAAAAATAGAGGTTAAACTCCCCTTATCCACCGAGAGAGGCCGGGTAGGCACCGAAGACTGCTAATTTTCGCTACCTTGGTTAAACTCCGAGGCTCACTCGCATAATGCTCCTAAAGGATAACAGCTCATCCGTTGGTCTTAGGAACCAAAAACTCTTGGTGCAAATCCAAGTAGTAGCTATGCACCCTACCCCCCTCATGACAACATCCAGCCTTATAATTATCTTTACACTCCTGGCATACCCCATCTTCACAACTCTATCACCCTTCCCCCAAAAACATGATTGAGCCCTCTCCCACGTCAAAACAGCAGTTAAACTAGCCTTCTTCATCAGCCTCCTCCCTCTGTTTTTATTCTTAAATGAAGGACTAGAAACAATCATCACCAACTGAAACTGAATAAACACTATCACCTTTGACATCAATATTAGCCTCAAATTTGACCACTACTCAATCATTTTCGTCCCCATTGCCCTCTACGTAACCTGATCAATTCTGGAATTTGCATCTTGGTACATACACGCAGACCCCTATATAAACCGATTCTTCAAATACCTCTTAATCTTCCTAATTGCCATAATTGTCCTAGTCACAGCAAACAACATATTTCAGCTCTTTATTGGCTGAGAAGGAGTAGGAATTATATCCTTCCTTCTTATCGGCTGATGGTATGGTCGAGCAGATGCAAACACCGCAGCCCTGCAAGCAGTCCTCTACAACCGAGTCGGAGATATTGGGCTAATTTTTGCTATAGCATGAATAGCAACCAACCTAAACTCATGAGAGATACAACAAATATTTGCAGCTGCTAAAAACTTTGACCTCACTTTCCCCCTTCTAGGACTTATCCTTGCCGCAACTGGTAAATCAGCCCAATTCGGCCTACACCCTTGACTTCCTTCCGCCATGGAAGGCCCTACACCGGTCTCTGCCCTACTGCACTCCAGCACCATGGTCGTCGCAGGAATCTTCTTACTCATCCGAATAAGCCCCCTAATAGAAAACAACCAAACCGCCCTAACCGTCTGCCTATGCTTAGGTGCCCTAACCACCCTCTTCACTGCCACTTGCGCCCTTACCCAAAACGATATTAAAAAAATCGTTGCATTTTCCACATCCAGCCAGCTTGGCCTCATGATAGTTACAATCGGCCTCAATCAACCACAATTAGCCTTCCTCCACATTTGTACCCACGCCTTTTTCAAAGCAATGCTCTTCCTATGCTCCGGCTCAATTATCCATAGTCTAAACGACGAACAGGACATCCGAAAAATAGGGGGCATACACCATTTAACCCCCTTCACATCCTCCTGCCTTACTATCGGCAGCCTAGCCCTTACAGGCACTCCCTTTCTAGCAGGCTTCTTCTCTAAAGACGCCATCATCGAAGCACTAAACACATCTTACCTAAACGCCTGAGCCCTAACCCTTACACTCCTAGCCACCTCTTTCACCGCCATTTACAGCCTCCGCGTTGTATACTTCGTAGCCATAGGATTCCCTCGATTCAACACACTCTCACCTATTAATGAAAACAATCCCACAGTAATTAACCCCATCAAACGACTAGCATGAGGAAGCATCATCGCCGGCCTCCTAATTACCTCAAACATTACGCCCCTAAAAACACCTATCATATCCATGCCTCCCCTACTCAAACTGGCCGCCCTCACAGTCACAATTCTTGGCTTCCTCACTGCACTAGAACTAGCTTCACTTACAAACAAACAATTTAACCCCACCCCCAAACTAACCACCCACCACTTCTCCAACATACTTGGATTCTTCCCTGCAATTATTCACCGTCTCTCCCCCAAACTAAATCTTCTCCTAGGCCAAACCGCTGCCAGCCAAATAGTTGACCAAACCTGACTAGAAAAAGTAGGCCCTAAAGCCACCATCTCCATAAACCTTCCTCTAATTACATCAACAAGCAACATTCAACAGGGTATAATCAAAACATACCTTGCCCTATTCCTACTCACCCTAGCCCTAGTGGTTCTCCTATTTACCCATTAAACGGCCCGAAGCGCCCCCCGACTCAACCCCCGCGTTAATTCTAACACCACAAACAAAGTAAGAAGTAACACCCACGCACCAATAATTAACATTAAACCCCCCAATGAGTACATTAATGCAACTCCCCCCACATCTCCACGAAAGACAGAAAAACCACCAAGCTCATCTGCCGAAACCCAAGAAAACCCATATCACCCCCCTCAAAATAACGCCGATACAAGAATCACTCCTACCAAGTAAATCATTATATTTACTAAAACAGGCCAACTTCCTCAACTCTCCGGATATGGTTCAGCAGCAAGAGCTGCTGAATATGCAAATACTACCAACATCCCCCCTAAATAAATTAAAAGCAAAATAAGAGATAAAAAAGAACCCCCATGGCCCACTAACACCCAACACCCCATAACTGCTACCACCACCAACCCTAAAGCAGCAAAATAAGGAGAGGGGTTAGAAGCAACCGCAACTAGTCCTAATACAAAAAGAAATAAAATCAAATACATAGCATAAGTCATAATTCCTACCAGGACTCTAACCAGGACTAATGGCTTGAAAAACCATCGTTGTTATTCAACTACAAGAACCTTTAATGGCAAGTCTCCGAAAAACCCACCCCCTCCTAAAAATTGCAAACAACGCGCTAGTTGACCTACCAGCACCATCCAACATCTCAGTATGATGAAACTTTGGCTCCCTCCTCGGCCTCTGCTTAGCCGCCCAAATCCTTACGGGCTTATTCCTCGCAATACACTACACATCCGATATCGCAACAGCATTCACCTCCGTGGCCCACATCTGCCGAGACGTCAACTACGGTTGACTTATCCGAAACATGCACGCTAACGGCGCATCCTTCTTCTTTATCTGCATCTACCTACACATTGGCCGAGGCCTCTACTATGGCTCCTACCTGTACAAGGAAACATGAAACATTGGAGTAGTTCTCCTTCTACTAGTAATGATAACTGCCTTTGTAGGCTACGTCCTTCCCTGAGGACAAATATCATTCTGAGGCGCTACCGTCATCACCAACCTTCTCTCCGCTATCCCTTACGTAGGCAATACCCTAGTTCAATGAATCTGAGGCGGCTTCTCAGTAGACAATGCTACCCTCACCCGCTTCTTTGCTTTCCACTTTCTATTTCCCTTTGTTATTGCAGCCGTCACACTAATTCATCTGCTTTTCCTCCACGAAACTGGATCAAATAACCCAACAGGACTAAACTCGGACGCAGACAAAATCTCCTTCCACCCATACTTTTCTTACAAAGACCTCCTAGGGTTTATCATCCTCCTAATTGCGCTGACCTCACTAGCCCTATTCTCACCAAATCTGCTAGGAGACCCAGACAACTTCACCCCTGCAAACCCCCTAGTCACGCCACCCCATATTAAACCCGAATGATACTTCCTATTTGCCTACGCCATTCTTCGCTCCATCCCAAATAAACTAGGAGGAGTCCTCGCCCTCCTAGCCTCCATCCTCGTACTAATAGTTGTTCCAATCCTCCACACCTCCAAACAACGAAGCCTTACATTCCGCCCTCTCACACAATTCCTATTCTGAGCTCTCGTTGCAGACGTCGTCATCCTTACCTGAATTGGAGGTATACCCGTCGAACATCCTTTCATTATTATCGGACAAATCGCATCATTCCTCTACTTCCTCCTATTCCTAGTTCTAACCCCCATAGCAGGCTGACTAGAAAACAAAGCTCTTGGATTATTATGCATTAGTAGCTCAGCGTAAGAACGCCGGTCTTGTAAATCGGAAGCCGGAGGTTAAACTCCTCCCTACTGCTCAAAGAAAGGAGATTTTAACTCCTACCCCTAACTCCCAAAGCTAGGATTCTAACATTAAACTATTCTCTGCACTTCAAACGTACATATATGTATTAACACCATATTATTATTATAAGGCATATATAAATAAAATGGTGTTAATACCTAATGTGAAACCTTAACAAACTAATATATACACCATCATGTTAGTAATACATACATTTAAACTCTACAACTAATCATTGTCAGTAAAGCATTCTTATTCTTAGTAGTGAGAGACCACCAACCGCTTGGTTTAAATGTTAACGGTCCTTGATAATCTAAGACAATAATCGTGGGGGTTTCACAACTAGGTTTGCCTGGCATTTGGTTCCTATTTCAGGGCCATGACTTTAATAATTCCCCACAAAGTCCTTGACGCTGGCATAAGTTAATGGTGAAGTACATACTCCTCAAGCAATAGGCATGCCGGGCGTTCTTTCCAGCGGGTAAGGGGTTATTTTTATTTTTTTAGCCTTTCACTTTGCATCTCACAGTGCAAAGTAACCAGGAGTAATTTAGGTGGAACATTTAGACGGTGATATTTAACAAGACTGTTGCATGGTGAAAAGACTTTCATTAAAGAATCGCATATTAGGATATCAAGTACATAATATACATATTCACACTCCTAACATATCTAAGACACCCCCTTCTCGGATTCTTCGCGTTAAAACCCCCCTACCCCCCTAAAACTCCTGAGATAGCTAACATTCCTGTAAACCCCCCGTAAACAGGAAATCTCTAGTCGTCTTTAAGTCTTGTAACCCATCTATTTATTTTATTATAGTATTACATTATTTTATTTACCTCAGCCTTGCAATCTACCCACCCATTTATTGCAATATTATTATATTATTTTTGTTTATACATGAATTAAAACACTAAGGTTACCCCAAACTTTAAAACCCATCTTCCATTTTACTAAAATAGTTCTACAT